TGGCAAACCCACTCGAGGAATTTCTGACACAAGTATTCAATTAGTTCGAACTTGTTTAGTCTTGAATTGGGACCAAGACAACAAAAATTCTTCCCTCGAGGAGGTCCGGGCTTTCTTTGTTGAAGTAAGTACAAAGGGTTTGATTCAAGATTTCATAAGAATTGGCTTAGTGAAATCCCATATTTCATATATAAGAAAAAGGAATAATTCGCCAGATTCGGGATTGATCTCTGCAGATCACATGAATCCGTTTTATTCGATTTCGCCCAAGGCTGGCATTCTTCAACAATCACTTAGACAAAATCACGGAACTATTCGTATGTTCTTAAATCGAAATAAGGAATCCCAATCTTTGTTAATTTTATCATCATCTAATTGTTTTAGAATGGGTCCATTTAATCATGTAAAATATCACAATGTGATAAACAAATCAATAAAAAAAAATACTCTAATTACAATTAAAAATTCGTCGGGCCCCTTAGGAACAGCTACCCAAATTTCAAATTTTTATTCGTTTTTGCCTTTACTAACTTATAATAAGATCTCTTTAATTAAATATTTGCAACTTGATAACTTAAAATATATTTTTCAAGTAATTAACTCTTATTTAATCGATGAAAACGGAAAAATTTTTAATCTCGACCCATACAGTAACGTTGTTTTGAATCCATTCAAATTGAATTGGTATTTTCTTCATCAAAATTATCATCATAATTATTGTGAGGAAACGTCCACAATAATTAGTCTTGGACAATTTTTTTGTGAAAATTTATGTATAGCCAAAAAAGAACCGCACCTAAAATCGGGTCAAGTTTTAATTGTTCAAAGGGATTCTGTAGTAATAAGATCTGCGAAGCCCTATTTGGCTACTCCGGGAGCAAAAGTTCATGGGCATTACAGAGAAATTCTTTACGAAGGGGATACATTAGTTACATTTATATATGAAAAATCGAGATCCGGTGATATAACACAAGGTCTTCCAAAAGTAGAACAAGTTTTAGAAGTCCGCTCGATTGATTCAATATCGCTGAACTTAGAAAAGCGGATTAAGGGTTGGAACAAGTGTATAACAAGAATTCTTGGAATTCCTTGGGGATTCTTGATTGGTGCTGAGCTAACTATAGTGCAAAGTCGTATTTCTTTGGTTAATAAGATTCAAAAGGTTTATCGATCCCAGGGGGTGCAGATTCATAATAGGCATATCGAAATTATTGTACGTCAAATAACATCAAAAGTTTTGGTTTCCGAAGAGGGAATGTCTAATGTTTTTTTACCTGGAGAACTTATTGGATTGTTACGAGCAGAACGAACGGGGCGTGCTTTAGAAGAAGCAATCTGTTATCGAGCCGTTTTATTAGGAATAACTCGAGCATCTTTGAATACTCAAAGTTTTATATCCGAAGCAAGTTTTCAAGAAACTGCTCGAGTTTTAGCAAAAGCCGCTCTTCGGGGTCGTATCGATTGGTTGAAAGGCCTGAAAGAAAATGTTGTTTTAGGGGGGGTGATCCCCGCCGGGACCGGATTCAACAAAGGATTGGTGCATTGTTCACGGCAACATACCAACATTCTTTTGGAAAAAAAAACAAAGAATTTAGCTTTATTCGAGGGAGATATGAGAGATATTTTATTCTACCACAGGGAATTTTGTGACTCTTCTATTTCCAAATCTGACTTTTCTAGGATTTAATGATTTCTAATAGCGGACTATTTTTAATTTTATTTTTTATTTTATTGTTTGCTGTAGTCATTTGTTTTGGTAATTTGTTAACACTAATAAAGATAATAATGAATAAAAAAAAAATGGCTTGGTTCATGCATAAATGGCCATCCCTGGTACAAGAGAAGGTTCCATCGGAACAAAAATTTATTTTAGTTTGGGGTGCCCCCCTTTTTAAGTGTGAAAAGAAATGACAAAAAGATATTGGAACATCGATTTGGAAGAGATGATGAGAGCAGGAGTTCATTTTGGACATGGTACGAGGAAATGGAATCCTAGAATGGCACCTTATATTTCTGCAAAGCGTAAAGGTATTCATATTATAAATCTGACTAGAACTGCTCGTTTTTTATCAGAAGCTTGTGATTTAGTTTTTGATGCAGCAAGTAGGGGAAAACAATTCTTAATTGTTGGGACAAAAAATAAAGCAGCCGATTTAGTGTCGCGGGCTGCAATACGGGCTCGGTGTCATTATGTTAATAAAAAATGGCTCGGCGGCATGTTAACAAATTGGTCCACTACAGAAAAAAGACTTCATAAGTTTAGGGACTTGAGAACTGAACAAAAGACAGAGGGATTCAACCGTCTTCCGAAAAGGGATGCAGCTGTGTTGAAGAGACAATTATCTCGCTTGGAAACATATCTAGGCGGGATTAAATATATGACGGGATTGCCTGATATTGTAATCATCCTCGATCAGCAAGAAGAATATACGGCTCTTAGAGAATGTATCACTTTGGGAATTCCAACCATTTCTTTAATCGATACAAATTGTAATCCCGATCTCGCGGATATTTCTATTCCAGCAAATGATGACGCTATAGCTTCAATTCGATTCATTCTTAACAAATTAGTATTCGCAATTTGTGAGGGTCGTTCTAGCTATATACAAAATTCTTGATTAATAATAAGATAAATAAATCAATTTTTTTTGAGGGAGGGGCTCCCTGTATTTCGATTTAAAAAATCGGTTACTACTCCTGAATTGTACAAAAGAAAAAGAGAGAAAAAACTGGGGATATTGTGTGATTTGTTTAGTTGGGATCCAAAACTAAAATATAAAATTGAAGTCAATAAGTAAAAAAAAAAGGGGGGGTCTTGAATCAAAATAATTTAAAGTTCTTATTTCTGTCAGAGGGCAATATGAATGTTTTATCATGTTCCATCAACACACTAATAAAAGAAGGGTTATATGAGATATCTGGTGTAGAAGTAGGCCAACATTTCTATTGGCAAATAGGGGGTTTCCAGGTCCATGCCCAAGTTCTTATTACTTCTTGGGTTGTAATTGCTATCTTATTAGGTTCCGCAGTTCTAACGATTCGCAATCCACAAACCATTCCAACTGACGGCCAAAATTTCTTTGAATTTGTCCTTGAATTCATTCGAGACGTGAGTAAAACCCAGATTGGAGAAGAATATGGTCCATGGGTTCCCTTTATTGGAACCCTGTTTTTATTTATTTTTGTTTCTAACTGGTCAGGAGCCCTTTTACCGTGGAAAATTATCCAGTTACCTCAAGGGGAGTTAGCAGCACCAACGAATGATATAAATACGACGGTTGCTTTAGCTTTACTCACATCAGTAGCCTATTTTTATGCGGGGCTTAGCAAAAAAGGATTAGGGTATTTTAGTAAATACATTCAACCAACCCCAATTCTTTTACCCATTAACATCTTAGAAGATTTTACAAAACCTCTATCACTTAGTTTTCGACTTTTCGGAAATATATTAGCCGATGAATTAGTCGTTGTTGTTCTTGTTTCTTTAGTACCTTTAGTGGTTCCTATACCTGTTATGTTCCTTGGATTATTTACAAGCGGGATTCAAGCTCTCATTTTTGCCACTTTAGCTGCGGCTTATATAGGTGAGTCTATGGAAGGTCATCATTAACGGTTTTTTTCAAATATTCTTTTTTAGGTTAGCCCAATTAATTATAGAATAGTTGGTTTACGTTATGTAAGAAACACTTGTATATGTGATATTTGATATTGCCTAGGTATATATGAGTTAAAGATCTATATAATCTGAATCTGCTCTACTACTTTTGTGAATTTCTATTTCTATTTAGATAGGGATTCGATTAGAAGTTCTTCCTTTTTATCTGTGAATTGGCTGAAAAAATGATAAAAAAAGAACGAAGAATTCAAAAAATGGTTCATAAAAAATAAATGGCATAAACATAAAAAAGTCGTATATATATATATTATGGATATGGATTTTTAAAAATCCCGTGGATAGGAACTACTATCAAAGTAATTCTTATGATTCAATAATTTTATTATATTATTTCAATTAAAGTTTTTGGTTTTTTTGGCTGGATGAATCTTAGCGATTACTTAATTATAATTCCGTCCTAAGTCATTGAATGATTGTATCATTAACTATTTCTTTATTTTGGTGTGAGGAACTTATCATGAATCCACTGGTTTCTGCTGCTTCGGTTATTGCTGCTGGGTTGGCTGTTGGGCTTGCTTCTATTGGACCTGGAGTTGGTCAAGGTACAGCTGCGGGTCAAGCTGTCGAAGGTATCGCGAGACAACCTGAGGCAGAAGGAAAAATACGAGGTACTTTATTGCTTAGTTTGGCTTTTATGGAAGCTTTAACAATTTATGGCTTGGTTGTAGCATTAGCGCTTTTATTTGCGAATCCTTTTGTTTAATCCCAGAAATCACAAAATTCTGGATTTTTTTTTTTTTTAGTTTTTTTAATTCTATCAAGATTTAACTCCTACAATTATTCATTAAGACAACAATCCTTGGGAAGGACTAATTTGAGGATGGGGAATTAGCACATCGATTCGCTTTCTTCCTTCCCCTTATTCTTTTAGTTTAATAGAAACTTTTTTTTAAGGAGTGTTGCGAAAAAAGGAGGTTTAGGTTTTTTGAACTTGACATAAAACTTAGTCTCAAATTCTAGCTTAATTCTAATAAGTCTCATTATTATTATTGAAAATTAAAAATTTTGGAAAATACGTTTGTAAATAGAATAGGTTTTTTATTCTGTTTACAAATATCCAAATAGGTAAATTAAATTATTAAATTCAAATTTCTTTTTATTTTCAATAAAAAGAATAAAAAAAAAAGGACAGAGTTCTTTTTTTATAGTTTAGCTAGAAGAGGAGATTATATGAAAAATTTAACCGATTCTTTCGTTTACTTGGGCCACTGGCCATCCGCCGGGAGTTTCGGATTTAATACCGATATTTTAGCAACAAATCCAATAAATCTAAGTGTAGTTTTCGGTGTATTGATCTTTTTTGGAAAGGGAGTGTGTGTGAGTT